ACTGACATAATTTTTTATTTTTCCTGATCAGAAAAATACATGAAAAAGAAAGGAGGTAGAAAAATTTGTTGATTTATGGTTAAAGAAGAAAAACAAGAAAACAGGGGTTCTGTTGAATTTCAAGTATTCAGTTTCACCAATAAGATACGGAGACTTGCTTCACATTTAGAATTACACAAAAAAGATTTTTCATCGGAAAGAGGTCTACGAAGACTTTTGGGAAAACGTCAACGTTTGCTGGCTTATTTGGCAAAGAAAAATAGAGTACGTTATAAGAAATTAATAAGTCAGTTGGATATTCGGGAGAAGTAATTTAATCGTTCGAATTTTTTTCTTATTTTATTAGTAGTCTTATAGTAGTCTTAGATTTTGCATTTTGATGAGCCTCGTTTTGAGGAATTCATGGAATAATCCATTTTCATGGAATAAAGAATAAGAACAAGGATATGAGTCTATCGCTTAAAAGAAAAGATCTCATGATAGTCAATATGGGTCCTCAACACCCATCAATGCATGGTGTTCTTCGACTAATTGTTACTCTCGATGGTGAAGATGTTATTGATTGCGAACCCATATTAGGGTATTTACACAGAGGAATGGAAAAAATTGCGGAAAACAGAAGTATTATACAATACTTGCCTTATGTAACACGATGGGATTATTTAGCTACTATGTTTACAGAAGCAATAACGGTAAATGCACCAGAATTCTTGGAGAATATTCAAATACCCCAAAGAGCCAGCTATATTAGAGTAATTATGTTAGAATTGAGCCGTATAGCTTCTCATTTGTTATGGCTTGGACCTTTTATGGCGGATCTCGGGGCACAGACTCCTTTTTTCTACATTTTTAGAGAGAGAGAATTGATATATGATCTATTTGAAGCTGCTACAGGTATGCGAATGATGCATAATTACTTTCGCATCGGAGGGGTAGCTGCCGATCTCCCTTATGGATGGATGGATAAATGTTTAGATTTCTGTGATTATTTTTTACAAGGAGTTGTTGAATATCAACAACTTATTACACAGAATCCTATTTTTTTAGAACGAGTTGAAGGGGTCGGTTTTATTAGCGGAGAAGAAGCTGTAAATTGGGGCTTATCAGGACCAATGTTACGAGCTTCTGGAATACAATGGGATCTTCGTAAAATCGATCCTTATGAGTCTTACAATCAATTCGATTGGAAAGTCCAATGGCAAAAAGAAGGAGATTCGTTAGCTCGCTATTTAGTACGAGTCGGTGAAATGAGGGAATCCATTAAAATTATTCAACAGGCTGTAGAGAAAATTCCTGGAGGACCTTATGAGAATTTAGAAGCCCGACGCTTTAAGAAAGCAAAGAATCCCGAATGGAATGATTTTGAATATAGATTTCTTGGTAAAAAACCTTCGCCCAATTTTGAATTATCAAAGCAAGAGCTTTATGTAAGAGTAGAAGCTCCAAAAGGCGAATTAGGAATTTATCTGGTAGGAGATGATAGTCTTTTCCCATGGAGATGGAAAATTCGTCCACCGGGTTTTATTAATTTGCAAATTCTTCCTCAGCTAGTTAAAAAAATGAAATTGGCTGATATCATGACAATATTAGGTAGTATAGATATCATTATGGGGGAAGTTGATCGTTGAAATGATAATAGATAGGGTAGAGGTAGAAACTATCAATTCTTTTTCGAAATCGGAATTATTAAAAGAAATCTACGGACTTATATGGATTCTACCCATTTTGGCCCTCCTACTGGGAATCACAATAGAAGTACTCGTAATTGTGTGGTTAGAACGAGAAATATCCGCATCGATACAACAACGTATTGGTCCTGAATATGCTGGCCCCCTGGGACTGCTTCAAGCTATAGCAGATGGAACTAAACTACTTTTAAAAGAGGATATCCTCCCATCCCGAGGAGAGATTCCTTTATTTAGCATTGGTCCCTCTATAGCAGTCATATCCATTTTATTAAGTTTTTTAGTTATCCCTTTGGGATATCGTTTTGTTTTAGCTGATCTTAGTATTGGTGTTTTTTTATGGATTGCGATTTCAAGTATTGCTCCTATTGGTCTTCTCATGGCAGGGTATAGTTCAAATAATAAATATTCTTTTTCAGGCGGTCTACGAGCAGCTGCTCAATCTATTAGTTATGAAATACCATTAACTTTTTGTGTACTAGCAATATCTCTACGTGTGATTCGTTAAAATAGGATCTTTTTCCTCTAAAATACATTGAATGCTTATCTTCCTTTGCTTATTCTGTATTCGCGTTGGTAAGTTAAACTCGATAGCTATATGAGTGAAACAAAACAGCTTATTAATTTGTAGTAAAAATAAAAAATCTCATTTCCTACGTACAAGAAAAAAGTTCAAGTAAACATAAGCAGTGTAAACTCTTTACCCCAAGGTTAAGATTGTTTAATTAGTCATCATATCTTGAAGCGGGCAAGAATAAAGGATTCGCGGTATGGAATTCCATTACTAGAATATTTTTAGTTATTACTATAATTTAAACTTATAACCATAAGGCAATCCATCAAAAGTTAGTGAGGGATTAGGAACACTAAAGTACATACAGGATTAGTAATGAGAGAATCTAAATCATTAGACATTTTTCCTCATAAAAGGAATCATAATAAGGACTTGAAATTGGTGGAAATGATCAAGCAGTACTTTCTTCAGATTCCGGTCTAGAGTATGTTCCCATTCACTTGTTAAGGAAATGGCTATCAAGAACGAATTAACCCTTTATTCTTTTTTTTTAAGTATACCCCTCCCGGGGAAAGAAGAATAGGACAAAAGATATGGAATACAATACAAAAAAGGATCCTTATTTATTCTTTCCTTCCTTTATCCCTATTCATACAGAATTCCTCATGAACTAATGCCAAATTCTTTCCATTTATTAATTGCTATAATGAGTGATTTATTCCAATATTAAGTTATTACCGAACAAAGAAAAATTTTATTATATAAAGGATGAGATCAATTCGGAAGCGCTTTTTTGTTATTCTAGCAGACGTAATTGCTTTGGTCTAATTTTGGGCTTTCCAATCAATTTTATCTTACCTAATTCTATCTATGCCCAGGGGATAATACTGAAACGAAACAATCCTTTCCTTTTTTCTGATCATAGAGGAGCCGTATGAAGCTAAGGTTTCATGTACGGTTTTGGAATAGCGGTGGGAACTGTGATGTTATCATCGACTATGATTATCTAATAGTTCAAGTACAGTTGATATAGTTGAAGCACAGTCCAAATATGGTTTTTTTGGATGGAATCTTTGGCGTCAGCCTATAGGTTTTCTAGTTTTTCTAATTTCTTCTTTAGCAGAATGTGAAAGATTACCCTTTGATTTACCAGAAGCAGAAGAAGAATTAGTAGCAGGTTATCAAACCGAATATTCTGGTATTAAATATGGTTTATTTTATCTTGTTTCTTACCTAAATTTATTAGTTTCCTCTTTATTTGTAACTGTTCTATACTTAGGCGGGTGGAATTTCTCTATTCCCTATATATCCTTTTTTGGATTTTTCCAAATGAATAAAATAATTGGAATTTTGGAAATGGTAATAGGTATCTTTATTACATTAACTAAAGCTTATTTATTTCTCTTCATTTCTATCACAATAAGATGGACTTTACCCAGGATGAGAATGGATCAGTTATTAAATCTTGGATGGAAATTTCTTTTACCTATATCTCTGGGCAATCTCTTATTAACAACTTCTTCCCAACTAGTTTCACTATAAATAAGAATACAATAAGAGTAAGAATATTTTCAACACAAAAGTTCTCTCAAACAAGAGAAAGAAACATACCCTTTTCATATATGGATTTAGAATATGTTCCCTATGCTAACTGGGTTCATTAGTTATGGTCAACAAACAATACGCGCCGCAAGATACATTGGTCAAGGTTTAATAATTACCTTATCCCACACAAATCGTTTACCTATAACGATTCACTACCCTTATGAAAAATCAATTACATCGGAGCGTTTCCGGGGGCGAATACACTTTGAATTTGATAAATGCATTGCTTGTGAAGTCTGTGTTCGCGTATGCCCGATAGATCTACCCCTTGTGGATTGGAAATTTGAAAAGGATATTAAAAGAAAACAATTGCTTAATTATAGTATTGATTTCGGAGTTTGTATATTTTGTGGTAACTGTGTTGAATACTGTCCCACAAATTGTTTATCAATGACTGAAGAATATGAACTTTCTACTTATGATCGTCATGAATTGAATTACAATCAAATTGCTTTGAGTCGGTTACCAATCTCCATAATGGGAGATTACACAATTCAAACAATTAGGAATTCGCCTCAAAGTAAAATAGACGAAGAAAAATCTTGGAATTCAAGAACGATTACGGATTACTAGGTATTAGGATTTTAGAAAAATCCATTTTTACTAACTCTAACGAAAAAAGAATAACTACTGCTTAACAACTTATATGCATATACAAAAAAATATCCTAATACCTTTTTCCTTCCTTGAATCTTTTAGTTTTAGTCAGTTCATGAAAAATTTTATACTAGAAATTTCTTCTTATCCATAATGGATTTACCTGGACCAATACATGAGATTCTTGTGCTATTTGGGGGATTTGTTCTTCTACTAGGAGGTCTAGGAGTAGTATTACTTACCAACCCAATTTATTCTGCCTTTTCGCTGGGATTAGTTCTTGTTTGTATATCCTTATTCTATTTTTTATTAAATTCCTACTTTGTAGCTGTCGCACAACTTCTTATTTATGTGGGAGCCATAAATGTCTTGATCATATTTGCTGTAATGTTTGTAAACGGCTCAGAGTGGTCTAAAGATAAGAATTATTGGACGATTGGAGATGGGTTTACTTTACTCCTTTGTATAACTATTCCTTTTTCACTAATGACTACTATCCCAGATACGTCGTGGTATGGAATTCTTTGGACTACAAGATCAAACCAAATAGTAGAACAGGGTCTCATAAATAACGTTCAACAAATTGGGATTCATTTAGCAACCGATTTTTATCTTCCGTTTGAACTCATTTCCCTAATTCTTCTAGTTTCTTTAATAGGTGCAATTACTATGGCTCGACAATAAGAAATACTTAGAATGAGTCAAAATTCTTAGAATTTCAAATATAAAATAAATAACTAAAGAATCACAATTTTGATTTAGTAAAACCCATCTACTGCCAACACAACAAATACCTTCTTTTCTCTTTTGTTGTGTAATTGTTCTATTCTAATTAATTGAATCGGTTCAATTCTTGTCCTCATATTGAAATGAATCGAGATTGATAAGGAGTTAGTTAATGATGTTTGAGCATGTACTTTTTTTGAGTGTCTATTTATTTTCGATTGGTATCTATGGATTGATCACAAGCCGAAACATGGTTAGAGCTCTAATATGTCTTGAACTTATACTGAATTCAATTAATCTAAATCTCGTAACATTTTCTGATCTATTTGATAGTCGCCAATTAAAAGGAGACATTTTCGCAATTTTTGTTATAGCCCTTGCGGCTGCTGAAGCAGCTATTGGACTATCTATTCTTTCTTCCATCCATCGTAACAGGAAATCAACTCGTATCAATCAATCCAATTTTTTGAATAATTAGACATAGAATCCTCTAAACAAAGGCGCATATATAATAATAAGAAACATTAAGATGAATATAAATCTAATCTTATTTTCTTATTAGTGTTTAATAATATCCATTTTTGGAGTAGGTTATTTCAGAGTATTGTTTTTTACTTATTGAATATTGCATTTTTGCAATTCATTGATATTGCAATTTGAATATTGCAATAATTTATATTGAAAAGATGATAGCCAATTTATTGGCTAATTCGAATTAGTATGTAGAATTCGTATAATTATGACTGTTGAAGCCTTAAATTCAAGTCTCTTGACTCTTTTCACGCTTTCTCACAAACAGATTACGAAATATATTGCATTATTTGTTAAAGTTTGGATAAACCATTGCTTCATCTGGTGTCTATAATACATCTAATTTATATAGTACTAATTTCATTTTTACCAGATCGAAAATTTTTATGTTGAAAAGGAAAATTTAGAGATCCAATGTCACATTCTGTAAAAATTTATGATACATGTATAGGATGCACTCAATGTGTACGAGCTTGCCCAACAGATGTATTAGAAATGATACCTTGGGATGGATGTAAAGCCAAGCAAATTGCTTCCGCGCCGAGAACCGAAGATTGTGTGGGTTGTAAGAGATGCGAATCCGCCTGCCCAACGGATTTTTTAAGTGTCCGCGTTTATTTAAGGTCTGAAACAACCCGCAGCATGGCTCTATCTTATTGATACGTTACAAAAAACTCCACTTGAATCGTCTGATTCCTCTTTACCGAAGAAGCCTGTGCTCGAAATAATCGAGCATGGGCTTTTCTGGTCAAAACGTATCTTGTCTTTATTACTTTATCATGAGTTATTTTCCTTGGTTAACAATACTTGTTGTTTTGCCGATATTTGCAGGTTCATTAATTTTCTTTTTACCTCATAAAGGAAATAAAATCGTTAGGTGGTATACTATAGCTATTTGTTTATTAGAATTCCTTCTAATGACTTATGCATTCTGTTATCATTTCCAATTGGAGGATCCCTTAATCCAATTAAAGGAGGATTCTAAATGGATAGATGTTTTCGATTTCCACTGGAGATTGGGAATCGATGGACTTTCATTAGGATCTATTTTATTGACAGGATTTATCACTACTTTAGCTACTTTAGCGGCTTGGCCGGTTACTCGGAATTCGCAATTATTCTATTTCCTGATGCTAGCAATGTATAGCGGTCAAATAGGATTATTTTCTTCACGAGACCTTTTACTTTTTTTTATCATGTGGGAGTTAGAATTAATTCCTGTTTACTTACTTTTATCCATGTGGGGGGGAAAGAGGCGTCTGTATTCAGCTACCAAGTTTATTTTGTATACTGCAGGCGGTTCCATTTTTTTCTTAATTGGAGTTCTGGGTATGGGATTATATGGTTCCAATGAACCCGGATTAGATTTAGAAAGATTGATTAATCAATCATACCCTACAACATTAGAAATACTACTGTATTTTGGCTTCCTTATTGCTTATGCTGTCAAATTGCCGATTATACCTTTACATACGTGGTTACCAGATACCCATGGGGAAGCGCATTACAGTACATGTATGCTTTTAGCCGGAATTCTATTAAAGATGGGAGCATACGGATTGATTCGGGTCAATATGGAATTGTTACCGCATGCTCATTATCTATTTTCCCCCTGGTTGGTAATAATAGGAGCGGTGCAAATAATCTATGCAGCTTCAACTTCTCTTGGTCAACGAAATTTCAAAAAAAGAATAGCCTACTCCTCCGTATCTCACATGGGTTTCATAATTATAGGAATTGGTTCCATAACCAACATTGGACTAAATGGAGCTATTTTACAAATATTATCTCATGGATTTATTGGTGCTACACTTTTTTTCTTGGCGGGAACGGCTTGTGATAGAATGCGTCTTGTTTATCTCGAAGAACTGGGGGGAATATCTATCCCAATGCCAAAAATTTTTACCATGTTTAGTAGCTTTTCAATGGCTTCTCTTGCCTTGCCGGGAATGAGCGGTTTTGTTGCAGAATTAGTAGTATTTTTTGGACTAATTACTAGTCCTAAATTTATGTTAATGCCAAAAATGCTAATTACTTTTGTAATGGCAATAGGAATGATATTAACTCCTATTTATTTATTATCTATGTTACGCCAGATGTTCTATGGATACAAGCTATTTCATGTTCCAAACACAAATTTTGTAGATTCTGGACCACGGGAACTCTTTCTTTTAATCTGTATCTTTTTACCAGTAATAGGAATTGGTATTTATCCAGATTTTGTTCTCTCTCTATCCGTTGATAGGGTAGAGGTTCTATTATCCAATTATTATACTAAATAGGATTTTCTTTTTTTAACCAGTCCGCTCTATATTCCAGAGTGGAAAAATAAAAAATTCAGAAAAAAGTAAAAAAGTCTAATTAGATCTATCTCGAATTTTTGAGAACCCCTTGAACGTCTTTTCAAGGGGTTCTCAAATCAAACAAAAAAGGAAAAAACCTGAAGGTTTTATGTTATGTAATTATTTAGATGGTAATGTAAATGAACCGTAACTATGTAAACCTATTCCTAATAGATTGATACCAAAATAGCAGATCCAAATTATAAGAAATCCTATCGAAGCTACAAGTGCGGAATTCGTACCCTTCCAATTTGGATTTGTTCTACTATGTAAATATATTGCAAATATGGTCCAGGTAATAAATGCCCAAGTTTCCTTAGGATCCCAATTCCAATAGGATCCCCATGCCTCATTAGCCCATACTGCTCCACAAAGAATACCCACGGTTAAAAGAGTAAACCCTAGACTAATGACACGATAACTCCAAGAATCCAAACGCTCAGTTAATTGATATTTGTAATAATTTGGAAATACGGGAAAAGAGGTGTTTTTTAAAGCACTTCTTTTTGTATATAAATATTCAATCTCACTAAAGAAAAATGTTTTTCTTAAAACATTTTTCTTTAGTGAAAAGAAATCGAAAGAATTTCGAAATCTAATGATTAGAAGAGCAGCGGATAATAAGGATCCGCACAAAAGAGTTGCATAGCTTAGTAACATCATACTGACATGCATCATTAACCACTGAGATTGTAGAGCAGGTACTAGTATTGTGGATTGATGCATTTCAGTTAAAAGACCCGACGTGGCAAAGCCTTGCGTTAAAATAGTACTTGGCGTAGTTATTGTGCTTAAATCATTTTTCGAGTTCTGTATCTTAGGAATAGTATGAAGAATATACAAAGTCCATGAAAGGAAGATCAATGATTCATATAAATTACTTAATGGAAAATGTCCCGAAGAAACCCAACGAGAGACTAAAAATCCTGTTATAGATAAAAAAGTAGCTATCATTCCCTTTTCTGACGAATCACGTAATCCCCTAAGTTCACGAACTAATAAGGTTATCAAATGAATCGTAATCACAATTGAAATGGTTGAGAAAGAGATATGAGTTAGTATATGTTCTAAAGTTGCAAATAGCATAACGATAAGGTCCCATTACAAAATTGGAAATTTCGAATTGAATCCATTTTCTAATTTATTGTATTCTTTTTCGAGAATGCCGCCACTCGGATTCGAACCGAGATGCTTGAGCACTGCTTCCTAAGAGCAGCGTGTCTACCAATTTCACCATGGCGGCTAATTTAAAATAATAAATAGTTAACTTAAAAGAATAATAGTTATTTTATCGTGAATCGTCGAGACTGGGAGAGGCCATAGAATTTAGGAACATTAGAAGTTCATCATTAACTACAATGAAATGAATTTTGTATTTTTTTTTAGAAAAATTTATAGAATGAAAGCCTTTACACTCTTATTAATATGATGTACCAGTCCTAAACCCATTTATATGGGAATTTTTGATAAGATTAGGTAGAGCTTGTAAGTCCTATTGCAAGAATAGTCTACTTTTTATAATAGAATCCTCGTTTTTATGAGGATTCTATTATAAAAAAAAAAAGTTCTTTGATAGGAAAAGAATACTGAGGACACAATATACCAAAAACTTTTGTTCTATATAATGATAATGGAGGGATTCGTTCTAAGAATATTGTACCGAGGAATTCGACACATAAAAGTACATTTATTAATTAATCCGAATTATTCATTCATATTAAATAATTGGAATTTCTTTTGGATAGTTCAATTCAGATTATTTCTAAATCTTATTATTTGTTTGCTTGTTGCCCAGAAAAACCTTTTGGTTTTGGATGCTCGTTGCCGCTAGAAAATGATCTTGATTTTGCTAAAGAATAAGATTGTACTATGGAAAAATAAGTCTTTTTTTTCCAAAGATTTTTACGAATACGCTTTTTTGACATCGAAGTACGTTTTTTTGGAACTGCCATTCAAAAAGGGAATTACTTTTTTCTAGTTGTATGTGAAAGACATCTATTGCCGCAAATCAATCCTTCTTTCTGTTTTTTCTTAGTATTTATACTTAGATACTGAAAGATACTTAAATGATACTGAAAGATACTGAAATTCTCAATTCTTCTTTAGTTAATTTTGTCTAATGTGGGTAAGACAAGAGTTTTTTAAGATTTTCTATTTAAATCAATTTATATATTAAATATACTCCATATATAAATATATGGTATGGGGGATAAGCCCTCATATAAGAGGGGGATATAAAAAGAAGGAGGGTAAAATTCAATTCAAATAGTTAATTAAGTTCAGAAAGCTATTCCATAATTGAATTCCAATAAAAAAAATACTGAGTCTCTTAAACAAGACATTCTAAAACTTAGAGAATTCTAGTCATTAGGATTTCCTTTTATATGAAATATGCAATATTCGAGAATTTCCTATAAATATAGGTTTTCTTTGGAATTCAATCAATCAATTACGAAACAACAGAGCTCTTTTATTTTAACAGAAAGAAATACAAAAATGATTAGAAAGTCAAATTATTCAATCTTTTTTTGTATTTTAATAAATATTTTTTTTTACTAATAACTAGATACCGAAATTCTTTGATTGACTTTTTGAATTTAAGTAACTAAACCCATTCTTAATTTTGGAATATTTTAATGAGAGAAATTTGAAAAATCCAGAATTCCAGTATTTTTTATTTTTCTTATTTTGTTTTTTGAATTCCTTTAGAAAGAGATAAGAATAGGTTTGGTGAATCGGAAACAATTTTATTTTATAGAAAAATTGAACTATAAATTTAAACTACAAATTGCTATTTCTTTTCTTATGGAACATACATATCAATATGCCTGGGTAATTCCTCTTCTCCCACTTCCAGTTATTATGTCAATGGGATTTGGACTTTTTCTTATTCCCACAGCAACAAAAAATCTTCGTCGCATATGGGCTTTTCCTAGTATTTTACTCTTAAGTATAGCTATGGTATTCTCACTTCACCTGTCTATTCAACAAATAAATGGAAGTTCTATCTATCAATATCTATGGTCTTGGACCATCAATAATGATTTTTCCTTAGAATTTGGATACTTGGTCGACCCCCTTACGTCTATTATGTTAATACTAATTACTACTGTAGGAATCTTAGTTCTTATTTATAGTGACGATTATATGTCTCACGATGAAGGATATTTGAGATTTTTTGTTTATATAAGTTTTTTTAATACTTCCATGTTGGGGTTGGTTACTAGTTCCAATTTGATACAAATTTATTTTTTTTGGGAACTTGTCGGAATGTGTTCCTATTTATTGATAGGCTTTTGGTTTACGCGGCCAATTGCAGCGAGTGCTTGTCAAAAAGCTTTTGTAACTAATCGTGTAGGGGATTTTGGTCTGTTATTAGGAATTTTAGGTTTTTTTTGGATAACGGGTAGTTTGGAGTTTCGGGATTTGTTCAAAATAGCTAATAACTGGATTCCTAATAATGGGATTAATTCCTTACTTACTACTTTGTGTGCTTTTTTATTATTCCTTGGTGCAGTTGCAAAATCTGCACAATTTCCTCTTCACGTATGGTTACCTGATGCTATGGAAGGACCCACTCCCATTTCGGCTCTTATACACGCAGCAACTATGGTTGCTGCGGGGATTTTTCTTCTAGCTAGACTTCTTCCTCTTTTCATATCCCTACCTTTGATAATGAGTTTCATTTCTTTAGTAGGTACAATAACACTCTTCTTAGGAGCCACTTTAGCTCTTGCTCAGAGAGATATTAAAAGAAGCTTAGCCTATTCTACAATGTCTCAATTGGGTTATATGATGTTAGCTCTAGGTATAGGTTCTTATCAAGCTGCTTTATTCCATTTGATCACTCATGCTTATTCGAAAGCTTTATTGTTCTTAGGATCCGGATCCGTTATTCATTCAATGGAACCTCTTGTTGGATATTCACCAGATAAAAGTCAGAATATGGTTCTTATGGGTGGTTTAAGAAAATACGTTCCAATTACAAGAACTACTTTTTTATGTGGTACACTTTCTCTTTGTGGTATTCCACCTCTTGCTTGCTTCTGGTCCAAAGATGAAATCCTTAGTAATAGTTGGTTGTATTCACCCCTTTTTGGAATAATAGCCTCTTTTACTGCAGGATTAACTGCATTTTATATGTTTCGGATATATTTACTTACTTTTGATGGGTATTTGCGTGTTCATTTTCAAAATTACAGTAGTACTAAAGAAGGTTCGTTGTATTCAATATCCTTATGGGGAAAAAGTATATCCAAAGGAGTCAATAGGGATTTTGTTTTATCAACAATGAAGAGTGGAGTTTCTTTTTTTTCACAAAATATACCCAAAATTCCTGCTAATACAAGAAATAAGATAGGATCCTTTAGTACTCCCTTTGGGGCTAAAAAAACTTTTGTCTATCCTCATGAAACGGGAAATACTATGCTATTTCCTCTTCTTATATTATTACTTTTTACTTTGTTCATTGGATCTATAGGAATCCATTTTGATAATGGAGTAAAAGATAATAGAATATTGGAGTTAACCATATTATCAAAGTGGCTAACTCCTTCAATAAACTTGTTCCAGGAAAATTCAAATTCTTCCATAAATTCATATGAATTTATCACTAATGCAATTTCTTCTGTAAGTTTAGCAATTTTTGGTCTATTCATAGCATATATCTTTTATGGATCTGCTTATTCTTTTTTTCAGAATTTGAATTTTCAAAATTCCCTTGTAAAAAAGAATCCAAAAAAGAGCTTTTTGGATGAAGTAAAAAAAAATATATACAGCTGGTCCTATAATCGTGGTTATATAGATTTTTTCTATACTAGGGTTTTTATCCTAGGTATAAGAAGATTAGCTGAACTCACGCATTTTTTTGATAAAGGTGTCATTGATGGAATTATCAATGGAGTAGGTCTTGCTGGTTTCTGTATAGGAGAAGAAATAAAATATGTAGGGGGAGGGCGAATATCGTCTTATCTATTCTTTTTTTTATGTTATGTATCCTTGTTCTTATTCTTTATTCCATGAAAATGGATTATTCCATGAATTCCTCAAAACGAGGCTCATCAAAATGCAAAATCTAAGACTACTATAAGACTACTAATAAAATAAGAAAAAAATTCGAACGATTAAATTACTTCTCCCGAATATCCAACTGACTTATTAATTTCTTATAACGTACTCTATTTTTCTTTGCCAAATAAGCCAGCAAACGTTGACGTTTTCCCAAAAGTCTTCGTAGACCTCTTTCCGATGAAAAATCTTTTTTGTGTAATTCTAAATGTGAAGCAAGTCTCCGTATCTTATTGGTGAAACTGAATACTTGAAATTCAACAGAACCCCTGTTTTCTTGTTTTTCTTCTTTAACCATAAATCAACAAATTTTTCTACCTCCTTTCTTTTTCATGTATTTTTCTGATCAGGAAAAATAAAAAATTATGTCAGTTATTTTTAAGTTATTCTAATCTCGTACACACAAAAATTTTCAATTATTCATCTACTGCTGGAATCTGGAATTTGGATTTATTTTATCGATGCAAATTGGATTTGGATAGAAGGGTACATTCTTTTATTTTAGATAGAAGAAATGTTTCTTCTATCTAAAATAAAAGAATTTTGCTGATTTATTTATTGCTATATCCAATTTATAGAATTGATATACCATTTAATTGATATCATTTAGCAAAATGAAACACAGCATATGCATCCATCTTTGGGCTCGAGAATTTCACGGGATAGAGATATAGTATAAGAAATAGGCTATTAAGTAACTCTAAATGAATTGTGGATACATCTGTATCCTTAACATACTGAAACGACTGCCATTATTCGTATCAAACCAATAGCGATTCATAAAAGCTAAATCTTGTAATCAATGGTGGGCCAATAATGAATTTTTTTGCATATGTATTAAGACGCTTGGTCTGATTTCGAAATTGTCCAGAGTTTTTTATGTTGTTTTCATTGCAAAATGATGGATCTCCTTCCGTAACTTTCCAATTACGAGTACGAGAATTGAAAGACATGAAAATTCTCAATTCTCTACGGCGTCTAGGAGATAGATCGAATATTTTCAGGAACAAGAAAATCAGAAGAATCTTTTTCTCTATTCACTACCATTCCGCGTCTTCGACTTCTATTAGTTTCTTTTCTTCTTTAATGCAATAGCTATAGTTTGATATAGAATCCATTTCTCAAAGTAATGGAAACCATTCTCTTATAGGAAATGGTTCGAAAATCGCTATTCCACCTTTTAGGTTTAGGTATCGTGAAAAGTGATACCTGTGAAGATCGTGCATTTCAGTCACATTCAGATCCGTTTTTCGAGTCCATGATATAACCAAATTGGATGGATCTTCCACCCGTTTAGCTAAGAAAGAATAGATGCAGAGGTGGATAATAGATCGATATGAAGATCATGAGCTGCCCCATAATGAAACCGCCAGTAGTCGCGAATATCTCCTTCTTCCCTAACCCAAGATTGGAGAAAGAAGATCTAAGAGGGACCTATGGAGAATGTGGTCAGAAATCCATAATAGAGTCCGACCACAACGACCGAATTAATTATCCTCATCGAGAAACTTAGACTACTTTAGACTACTTAAGTAGAAAAAGACTACTTAAGTAGAAAAGATTTGAAAATCATGGCATGGGTCTCCTTTTTTTCTTTCTTTAGAGTTTTCTATATGCACAATTTCTCGATGTTTCGATGAGAATTTCTTGACTTTCCATATATAGAAAGAGATAGACTATAAATGACATCTCTTATGTCAATAAGACCAAAGGGATGGATATTAAATGATAGGAAGTGCTAGGAAGTGAAATAGAATGAAATAGAGCCACTTTTGGCTTCCCTATGAAATGAGGCATGGAACGGAGCCACTACGAAGAAATTCCGGGAGTTACGAAAGAAGCTTCGGACTCATATTGTTCACGGGTTGAGAGCGGGAGTTGAACTCTAGGAGGTCGAATCTCCCCTTGTTCCTCAGTAGCTCAGTGGTAGAGC